GAAGGGGGTGGAACAGACTGCGGAGAAGAATGACTGGGGGGGTGCTCGATCTGTAACTACAAAAAGGTTCTATTGCTAGGAAATTGACATCAAAATAAGTAGAATTCTCAGAACTCACTAACCAATCGAGTGCTACAAATATTTAACCTCCTCAACCAAAGAGTTCCCCTGCCCGAGGGAACTCAAAGCATGTATCACGCTTTGATCAACGATAGTATAGTGTAGAAAAATTGTAGGAATCGATTTGTGCCTTACTCCAAGGGATTTGAGTGGGTCTTGGAAAGGGAGAAAGTCGAGGTCGCAGAAAGGACCCGTGGGACTGTTGCTATTCGAAAGTCCCCCTGTTAACCTTCATATTGGCATGTTGACAATAGTGTATTGATTAAATATCATTAGATCATAGATAAATAGATCTCGGATCCAATTCTATTTGGTTTTTACTTGTTTTCATGCAAATGATGGGTTCCTTGGATTCACTGTGGCACAAAAGGTCTCTTCTGAAACGGAAAGAAATAGAAATATTTTCTATATTTACCGGGTAATTGAGTCGATTTTCATTTGATTTGTTTAATTTTAGGTTTCGAATCGACCAGAAAATTCGTTTTTTAGATTAGGTTGTTAGTTCCATTTTGTTGTTGGTTGATGTGGTCGTGCAATCCAATCTCTTTCTTTTTTTTCTTTTGTTTGATTGCGCTCGTATCTACAGACCTTAATTCCCTTAATTTGGGTTGCTAACTCAACGGTAGAGTACTCGGCTTTTAAGTGCGCCTAGAATCTTTTACACATTTGGATGAAGCAACGGATTCATACATACCATTGGTAGAGTTTGTAAGACCACGACTGATCCTGGGGTGAGTGGAAAAAGCAGCATGTCGTATCACTGTAAAACTCTGAGACTATTTGATTCTTAACGGATTGGTACAAAATCAAGTTTTTGTATGATTCTTTTAGCGGAACAAACTAAATTCACGGTTGGGTCGATTGAATAAATGGATAGAGCCCTCTGGTTCCAATTATAGGGAAACAAAAAGCAACGAGCTTCTGTTCTGAATTCGAATTATTACCCGATCTAATTAAATGTTAAAAATGGATTAGTGCCTGGTGCGGGAAAAGGTTATCCCATAAGTGGATTCCCTGTTTTTTTTATGAATCCTAACTATTTTTACCTCCATTAGATTCTGTATGGAGTGGAGACTTATGTGTATCAGAAATGGTATATTGATAAAAAGAAATTTTGCCAAAGTCAAAAGAACGATCGGGTTGCAACAATAAAGGATTTCGAACCATCTTGTTATTCTCTAACGAACATAAACCAAGTGGGTGGAAAAAGCGAGGATCCATTGATTAGCTTATCTGTTGTGACCGAGGTATTTTATTTTCTATTTTCTTCCTATATACCCTGTTTTGACTGTATCGTACTATGTATCATTTGTTAACCCAATAAACCCTTTGCCTCTGTTTTAAAGCGAATTTCAAATGGCGGAATTACAAGGATATTTCGAAATGGATAGATCGCAGCAAGAAGACTTCTTCTATCCACTTCTTTTTCAGGAGTCTCTTTATGCACTTGCTCATGATCATGGTTTAAAGGGATCCAGTCCTTACGAACCCGTGGAAAATTTAGGTTATGACAATAAATCCAGCTCACTGCTTGTGAAACGTTTAATTACTCGAATGTATCAACAGAAGTGGTTGATTATTTCGTCTAATATTTGTTCCCCCAAAAAAATGGATTATCAAATGGTCTCCGCCGGATTTTCAGTCATTTTGGAAATGAAATTCTCACTGCGATTAGTGTCTTCTCAAGAAGGGAAAGATCTACAAAAATATCAAAATTTACGATCAATTCATTCAACATTTTCCTTTTTAGAGGATAAATTAGCCCATTTAAATACTGTGTCAGATATACTAATACCCTACCCCATTCATCTGGAAATCTTGGTTCAAAATCTCCGCTCTTGGATACAAGATGCCCCTTCTTTACATTTATTCCGACTCTTTCTCCACGAGTATCGGAATTGGGCTAGTCTGATTACTAAAAAAAAATCCATCTCTTTTTGTTCAAAAGAGAATCAAAGATTCTTTTTGTTCCTATATAATTTTCATGTATGTGAATGGGAATCCCTATTCATGTTTCTCCGTAAACAATCTTTGTATTTACGCGCAACATCTTTTGGACACCTTCTTGAGCGAACATATTTCTATGGAAAACTAGAACATCCTAGAGGAGTGTTTCGTAAGGATTTCCCGAATATCCTATGGTTGTTCAAGGATCTTGACATGCATTATGTCAGATATCAAGGAAAAGCCATTCTGGTTTCAAGGGGAAGTTTTCTTCTGATGAATAAATGGAAATATCACCATGTCATTTTATGGCAATGTTATTTTTACTTGTGGTCTCAACCAGATAGAATTTATATAAATCAATTTTCCAATCATTCCTTCGAGTTTCTGAGTTATCTTTCAAGTGTACAGAGAAATCCTTCAGTGGTAAGAACTC